TTCGTACATATGATTTCAAAATTGATTCAGAAGTAATTCGTGAGATCGTGCACCTTTCTTTCCTAGTTATGAAGAAAAAATAAATCAAATTAAAGTGCAGTTGGTTGGATCCAGCCTATTATTGAAATAAACAACTCGCACACACTCCCTTTCCAAAAAAGATCAATACACCCAGTACTACACTTAGATTTATTGGATTTGTTGCTAAAATATCGGTATTAAATCCAAAACCCCCGGCGGATGGCCAGTGACCCAAGGAAACGAAGGAATCCGTTACATTTTTCATATGATCTCCTCTTATAGATAGGACTAACAAAATTGAATATAGCTCTTTTTGTATTACCTTACCCCTTTTTTTTATGAATTTCCTTATTTCTCAATTGATTTCTTTATTTCAATTCAAGTTCCCAATCAGAAAGAAAATACTTAAATTAAACTTAAGTAGTTTAGTATTAGGTTCCAGGTCTCATGTCAATTGCTAAATACCGCATTTGTTGCAAGGCTTCCTAACCTAAAAACAAAAGGGTTTCCGTTGGACTAAGAGCGGGAAGGAAGAAAGCGAGTGGATCTGCCAATTCCTGATCCTCAAATTAGTCCTTCCCATGGGGAGTATTGTCTCAACGAATAATTGAAAATTCTTTTATTGTAGGAGTTAAATCTTGATATAATTTGAAAAAGCAAGCGACAAAACCCAGGTAATACAATAAGAAAAAGAAAAAAAAAAAACTTTCACATTTCTAGGATTAACCTAAACAAAAGGATTTGCAAATAAAAGTGCTAATGCCACGACCAGGCCATAAATTGTTAAAGCTTCCATAAAAGCCAGACTTAGCAATAAAGTACCTCGTATTTTACCCTCTGCCTCTGGTTGTCTCGCGATACCTTCTACGGCTTGTCCTGCAGCAGTACCTTGACCAACTCCAGGTCCAATAGAAGCCAGCCCTACGGCCAATCCAGCAGCAATAACGGAAGCGGCAGAAATCAGTGGATTCATGGTAAGCTCCTCACAAAAATAAAGAAATGGTTAATGATACAATCAACCAATGAATTCTGACTTATTATTCCTTCCATTACTAAAGTCGATCCGGTCGAAATAGCTAAGACCTACGAATTAAAGTAATGAGATTGTTAAATCATCAGAACTACTTCGATATTTCATTTTATATTCCTATCCATGGAGTCTTTATCAATCCATAAGGCTCTAATTCTTTTATTTCTTTATTCCGAGCCATTTTTTCAATTCCATTATTTCAATTCTTCACGCTTTCTCTTCTATATGCCATGCCCAATTTCGTCTGTTTATTCATTCGTTCCAGACGAAACAGAAAGACTTATATGGAAACCCCCATCTAAATTCACGGTGTGGTAGGTAGGAAAAGAAATAAGAAAAGAAATAAAATATGAATTGTTTCTATATAACTAGTAAATATCTAATATCACATATACATGTCTTTCTTCCATACCGTAAACCAAACATTTGGATTTTCTATTCACTCGGATTCTGGAATTTTTCTTTGAAACATGCATAAGAATTGGTTTATAGCCATTACATATACTTAGGTTGACCCCCTAACTTTTTTTTTTTTTTTTGAATCTCTTTCCTTTTTTTTTTACAATTCCAAAATATCGTAATCTTTTTTACTACTACTCTAGATCGTATATACTCTATTTGTATCTATTTTCTGTTCCAAAATAGTTTATCCGAACCGTCCATACACTGTGTTGGGAAAAGCTAAAAAAGATTTTGTTTGAAAGCTAGTCAATGATGACCCTCCATGGATTCACCTATATAAGCCGCAGCTAAAGTTGCAAAAATAAGAGCTTGAATACCACTTGTAAATAATCCAAGGAACATGACAGGTATAGGAACTACTGAAGGTACTAAAGAAACAAGAACAACAACTACCAATTCATCAGCCAATATATTACCAAAAAGTCGAAAACTTAGTGATAGGGGTTTTGTAAAATCTTCTAGGATGTTAATAGGTAAAAGAATTGGAGTTGGTTGAATGTATTTACCGAAATAACCCAATCCCTTTTTTGTAAGACCCGCATAGAAATATGCCATTGACGTCGGTAAAGCTAAAGCAACAGTAGTATTTATATCATTCGTGGGTGCGGCTAACTCCCCGTGGGGTAACTGTAAGATTTTCCGAGGTAAAAGAGCCCCTGACCAGTTAGAAACAAAAATAAATAAGAACATAGTCCCAATAAAGGGCACCCAAGGACCATATTCTTCTCCAATTTGAGTTTTACTCAAGTCCCGAATGAATTCAAGGACATATTCGAAGAAATTCTGACCATCAGTAGGAATGGTTTGTGGATTTCGAACAGCTATAGCGGCTGAACCTAGTAAGATAGCCATTACAACCCAAGAAGTAATAAGTACTTGGGCATGTACCTGGAAACCTCCGATTTGCCAATAGAAATGTTGGCCTACCTCCACACCGGATATATCGTATAGCCCCTTTAGTGTGTTGATGGAACATGGTAGAACATT